ACCATCCAACAGCAATTCCATCCCCATTGTCCATTGAGCCTGCTCTGAATAATCCCCCCTTTGCCGGATTATTACCAATATAATCATAAAAAGCTAATTTTTCGGGAATTTTAAACCAAGCTTCCGATAAACTAAGATTTTCGGCTAGCCCGGCACTAACTCTTCGATATATTTCTTGCTGAAAGTATCCCTGATCCCACTGATAACGAGTAGGACCAAATAATTCGATTGGGGTAGTTGCTGAACCATACCACATAGTTCCAGCAACAACAAAAGCTGCAAAAAAAACAGCAGCGATACTACTGGAAAGTACAGTTTCAATATTGCCCATACGTAATCCTTTGTATAGACGTTGAGGCGGACGAACACTAAGATGGAATAGGCCTGCTAATATGCCCAATGTACCCGCTGCAATATGATGCGAGGCTATTCCTCCCGGAACAAAAGGATCAAAACCTTCCGCGCCCCACGCTGGATTTACAGATTGTACTTTTCCAGTTAGTCCATAAGGATCGGACACCCATATTCCAGGACCATACAAACCTGTTACATGAAATGCGCCAAAGCCAAAGCAAGCTACCCCTGAGAGAAATAAATGAATTCCAAAGATCTTGGGCAAATCCAAAGAAGGTTTTCCCGTACGTTCATCACAGAATATTTCTAGGTCCCAATATACCCAATGCCAGATAGCTGCCAAGAAGCACAAACCGGAAAACACTATGTGTGCCCCTGCCACACCTTCATAACTCCAAATACCCGGATTTGTTATAGTTCCTCCTGAAATACTCCAACCGCCCCACGAATTGGTTATTCCTAAACGAGTCATGAAGGGTATAACGAACATACCTTGTCTCCACATCGGATCAAGAACGGGATCAGAGGGATCAAAAACCGCTAATTCATATAAAGCCATCGAACCAGCCCAACCAGAAACTAGAGCTGTATGCATTATATGAACAGAAAGCAATCGACCGGGATCATTCAATACGACAGTATGAACACGATACCAAGGTAAACCCATGGAAATACCTCTTTATCAAAGAAAAATAGACACTATGCCACTTTATTTTATCGCATTGGAAAAGACTATATATACTAACCATGTACCTAACCTTTTCAGTAGATTCCGTATCAGAAAGGATTAATATTTATTCCATTCCATTGAAAATAACGTGAAAATAACGGAACAATTTTGTTCGTAAGAACAAAGAGAAGCAGATCTATTCTATACCCGATAAGTACCAATACGCAATGGGAGGATTGGTCCCATTTTTGGGGAACGAATGGATAGATACTTGTTTATCATTCGAACGATCGATTTCTTCGTTCAAACTTTTTCTTTATTCATTCTGTCTTACTCTATAAACTTTCCAATCTATGTATCAAATAGAATAAAGAGAAAAAAGGGATGAAGACAATAAACCATTGATTGTTACGTTTCCATATTAAAGTGAAGTATAGTACTAAATTTTTTTCTTTAATTTAATGCCCATTGGTGTTCCAAAAGTACCTTTTCGGAGTCCTGGAGAGGAAGATGCGGTTTGGGTTGACATATAGTGCGACTTGTCAGACATATTGGGTCATATGGGATTTACCCGTTCTCTCCCCTGATGGAGATATCCTCTGTTTCGCCCAAGAGATATTGTATTGAGTGAGGCATCAATCAATCATTCGGAGCGTGAAGTGCAATTAGATCAATTTATTTTATATTGGGGATCAATATTATCAATTTAGAAGAATTTATGGTTTACTTGGACTGATAAAATAAAGTATCCAGGCTCCGTTCAGAAAATACCAAATCGATAACAAATTGTTAATATAATATATGTATGATTACCACTTGTATCATAAATGATTCTTATACCTACTATTACTTTATACCTACTATTACTATAGTAGTGATAGTAGTGATCCCAAATTGCCGACCAACGGAATAGTATGATGAATACATCAAATAGTTTTGGGAAAGCAAGACACGAAATTAACAAAAAAAAAGAAGTCATAACAAAAAAATGGTACTGAGACCATTTGTCCTATATGTGCAAATAGAATTCGGACAGATCTTTTCCCGGGGTAGACCATGAACCTAAAAGAATTGAAAGGGCCCATTCAGGAACAAGACAATGACATCGTGATTTTAATATCGATGAAACAATACATCAATGATAGGTTAGTTTAATAAGTTCAGTAATCTCTTTTTTTTTTTTAGAGGGAAGGGAGCCTAAACTCATCTCGTTTTTTTTAATAGAAGACCTTTCATTAAGAAAACCTGTTACATAAAAAAAAAAAAAAAAGAAATAAAACTGGAATCAACACATTGATTCTTTTTTTTTTTTTCTTTTTCGCAATTTTTTTTGAACCGTATGTATCCAAAGGTGCACGTACGGTTCCTAAGGGATGCAATTTTGTCCTAATCAACCGACTTTATCGAGAAAGATTACTTTTTTTAGGCCAAGAGGTTAATAGCGAGATCTCGAATCAACTTGTTAGTCTCATGGTATATCTCAGTATAGAAGATGGTACTAGGGATTTTTATTTGTTTATAAACTCTCCCGGCGGATGGGTAATACCAGGAATAGCCATTTATGATACTATGCAATTTGTGTCACCTAATGTGCATACGATATGCATGGGATTAGCCGCGTCAATGGGATCTTTTATTCTGGTCGGAGGAGAAATTACCAAACGCCTAGCATTCCCTCACGCTTGGCGCCAATGAGTTTTTATTTGATTGAAAAAAAGAAGACTATGCCTTCGCCACATTGATTATAAAAGAAAATTATAAGTAATAATAGCATGGCACTTCGGGTTCGATATGAACAAACCATTATTGTTTTTTCATAACATGAGATTTTGTATCGAGATAGTAGTATGAAATAAAGGTTATTTCCGATTTGATCTTATGTGTCGGGAGTACATTTCAGCGTCACAAACCATTTTTCTTCCACACCAGAAGTCTCTTTCTGATACTTATGCTATGAAAGAAAGAGTACGAAAATGAAAAAAAAAAAAAAGATCATTTTTGACTTATTTGATCATATCAAAAAGAAACTTTGGGATTGCTAAATCGCAGACGAGATAAATATATAAAGTAACAGAACCATCATAGTATTCTTTTTTACTTCTATGAAAGGAAGGGTGGTAAATGGATCATTCAATGATCTGGATTAGATGGATTCTATTTCTTTCTTCGATAGAATAGAAGAGAAGAGAAGAAAAAGTCAATTCCATTGCAGAGCCGTATGCAATGAACAAAAGATGCCTGTACGGTTATTCAATTCTATTTGATTTTTTTCTTGTTATTTTTTTATCCCCTACTTTAGTTTAGCCCAATCATGCGAGATAGAAGAACCGTTCATGATGTTATATCAATATCATCAGGGTTATGATTCACCAACCTGCTAGTTCTTTTTATGAGGCACAAGCAGGGGAATTTATCCTGGAAGCGGAAGAACTACTGAAACTTCGCGAAACCCTAACAAAGGTTTATGTACAAAGAACGGGCACCCCCTTATGGGTTGTATCCGAGGATATGGAAAGGGATGTTTTTATGTCAGCAACAGAAGCCCAAGCTCATGGCATTGTTGATCTTGTAGCGGTCGAAAATGAAAATACTGGGGATTTCGCATAAATCTATTTTATTTCAAACCATAATTCAAATTTTCTGTGATTTGATATTGAATAGAAATAATTCATGATGATCAATCATCAGGTTAAGATCGATCTAAACCAACCCATTTTATTCTATATATACATATATATATACATACGACATGCCAACTATTAAACAACTTATTAGAAACACAAGACAGCCAATAAGAAATGTTACAAAATCTCCCGCTCTTAGAGGATGTCCTCAGCGTCGAGGAACATGTACTAGGGTGTATGTGCGACTCGTTCAGATCATAAGTTCGAACAAATGAGACAATTTTTTCAGTATCAATGACCGGTACCAATGAATAGGATAGATAGAGAAGATCTATCATATACCCATATTGTATATGGAATTTATGGTTTCCATTGGTGCAAATCCAATCATCTAGATTTGAAATAAGAAGCAATTCCCCATTGGTAGCAAATGGTTATCCATTAAGCGGAGGAAATGATATCATAAGAAGCAAAAAGGGTTATGCTCCTTTTCTTGAAAGAACGGACTAACAGGGTCAGCTACCTAGCCAACTTTCATAATTAAATGCCGTCACTGTATGGATAACTCTTTTTGTGAAAAGAGCTATTACTGTAGATAGGTAGAGCCAAAGAGTGTGAACTGTACAAGTTAACAATAACATTTGATTAAATGAAAGAAGAGGCTCCGGTGTATAGAGAGGACCTCACCGTTTAAGAGGTAACCATAGAAACGATGGAACCCACTATTTTTTTTTATTTAGTATCGTTCTAATTTCTTATTTCCAGTGAAATAACTGGAAGGAATAGAATACAAAATCGTGGTTGGGAAGGTCATAGTAGCAAAAGCCATTGGAATTGATATTTTATATATCGGAATAATCCGTTTTGTTATTAATCGACCGGGGAAGGGGAAAAGGATGACTGAAAGAAGAGAAATCAATTAGTTATTCATTAAGCTTTAATCTGATTCAATGACCAGAGTTAAACGAGGATATACAGCTCGGAGACGCCGAACAAAAATTCGTTTATTTGCATCAACCTTTAGAGGGGCTCATTCAAGACTTACTCGAACGATTACTCAACAGAAAATGAGAGCTTTGGTTTCCTCTCATCGAGATGGAGGCAGACAAAAGAGGGATTTTCGTCGTTTGTGGATCACTCGGATAAACGCAGTAACTCGTGAGAATAAGGTATTCTATAGTTATAGTATATTAATACACAATCTGTACAAGAAGCAATTGCTTCTTAATCGTAAAATACTTGCGCAAATAGCTATATCAAATAAGAATTGTCTTTACATGATTTCCAATAAAATTATCAAATAAAGGAGATTCAAAAGTAATATACAGGAATGATTGAAGGGGAATTCCCCGGAGAATGAACTCCGGGAAGATATAGAATAAAAATAAATTAAGATAAGTAGTAGAAATGAACGAACATGTTTCAATAAAAAAAAAATATTTCTTCTTCTCCCCCATTTTTGTTTCTTATATTATAACACAAGAATCAAATCAGGATTCTAGGCCTTTTCGAACAAAACATCAATCTGAGCTTGGGTTCCAATTGGATTTTTGAGTCAATTGAGGAGTATGCCTATTTATTTCTGGTTCTAGGACCAGTAGTTCTTGGGATCGACTCAGCTCTCTCAAATTGTTTCTCATTATTAAGAAAAGGTAACAAAGATAAAATACGAGCTTGTTTTATAGCAATAGTAATTAATCGTTGTTGTTTCAAGGTCAATCTATTCACTCGTCTAGATAATATTTTTCCTTGTTCACTAATAAATCGACTAATTAAACTCATGTTTCTATAATCGATTCGATCCCCCGATCCAATTGGGGGCAAACGCCTACGAAAAGATCGCTTGTATTTACGAAAAGGTTGCTTGGATTTATCCATGGTTTATTCCTTATCTCTAAAGTTCTATTTATTTATTCATTTCGGGTCCAACCGAAATAGGCTTTGATTCATATATTATTTCATTCATATACTATATATCTATACACATGAAAGAATATCTACATAAAATCGGGTTTGATTTGTATATATTATGTATATTATATATGTTAAGTTCTTACTCTTCCTGTCCTGTTCTTTGGAAAGATCGAACACATGATGTTCCCTTCGATCTATTTCTTGATTTCCCCATGAATCGTATGCTTATGACAATAGCGACAAAATTTTTGCAATTCTAATCGACTGGGTGTATTGTGACGATTCTTTTGAGTAATATATCTAGAAATGCCCCGCGATTCCTTATTGACACTATTTCGGACACAACTGGTACATTCCAAAATAACTCTGACTCTGACATCTTTACCCTTGGCCATGAACCTCCTTTAGATTTTGTATCGACTTAACTTAAGTCTTATATTTTGATCCGAACCGAAGAAGAAGAAAAAAATCAATAGAAGTTACTAGTTAGAAATTCCATTTCTAAGCATTTCGTTGTAATTCTTCTTATTATCTTATCTAATTAATTTATTATCTAATTAATAGAATATGTATTAATATAGTATATATTAAGTTAAGTAATACAAAATAGAATAATAATTAAGTAATACAATTTCTTTCTAACTATCAATTATTTCTATCCTAAATCCCAATATTTCATTTAAGTATCTTTTTTCTATGCTATGATTTCGTAAAGCCCACCCTAGACTGGATATACATTTGAATTTTATTTCTGTTTTCCCAAATTCGATCTTGGATCTACCGGATTTTTTATGAGGTTCAATACGCTTTTTCCTTCTCTTTCCTTACTATTCTAAAGAATTGAAAGGGAGAGGCGAGGTTTTAGTTACGTCATGTGGAATTATATTTCTTCATTTCTTCACATATCAATAACTAGAATTAAAAAAAGGGGAATGACAGGGCATCTGGGAATAAACGATTAATTTCTATCAATAGACCCGCTAAAGACCCAAACCATAGAGTAGTTAACACAGGTGCCACGGAGAGATATGTTTTTAGATCTCGCATTGAAAATCCTCCTTCTTTATTGTAATACATATATTGTCAGATGCTGTAGTTCAAGATCATTTTTATTTATTTTTACGCGGATTTACTAACAAAAATGGATATGTACAATGAACCAATAGATGAGATTTTCCTGTCACTAAAAAAGAAAAAGATGACCCCTTCTTCCTGAGCATTACGGATAAATATTCATTCTTTTTTATATGTTAGGTTGGGTTTCAGATGTATATAATTCTTTTATTATATGAAACCAAAAACAAGAAATGACAAGAAAGTTCTATATAGATAGAGGAGAAAATAAAGATGTGGAAAACAAGACAGGTATTTTGTACAATGACACTGTACAACAATTTAAAAAAGGGATGTAGCGCAGCTTGGTAGCGCGTTTGTTTTGGGTACAAAATGTCACGGGTTCAAATCCTGTCATCCCTACCTATTACTTCTCCCATGGGCAGTAACGAGAGATTAATTGAGATCGACTAAAATGGGGCATAATCTTTCATTTTTGGATACTATATTTATGTGAGATGTGTTAGAAGTTAAGTGGAAAAAAAAATTTCTTTGAAAGCGCTCTTAGTTCAGTTCGGTAGAACGCGGGTCTCCAAAACCCGATGTCGTAGGTTCAAATCCTACAGAGCGTGATTCCGTCTATCTTATGTATGTTGAATCACAATAAAATAACTTAACAAAACAAAGTTGAATTGCAACTGGAATTTGACCTCCTCCCTGTAGGAGGTCAATCAAAAAAAGAAATGTTACTCAATCAAAGGTCCAACTGATCACCACGTCTGTATTGTAAATATGCAGTCACAAATAATCCTGCCAAAGTAATAGGAATTAGACCTAAGACGATTCCAAATAGAAAAACTTCAATCATTTCGGTTTGTTTGAGGG